TAAAATAGAATTGATTGGTCGTACCTATCCAATAATCTAATATGAATAACTCGCTATTCACTCGGGTTCTGAGTCATAATAATTAGGTAGGAGAGATGGCCGAGTGGTTCAAGGCGTAGCATTGGAACTGCTATGTAGGCTTTTGTTTACCGAGGGTTCGAATCCCTCTCTTTCCGTACCTTCATCTAAATAACCAATGTTATTGGCTACAATGTATCAAATAATAAAGGAATAAAAATATTGCTGCTTATTTTATTTATTACTTCGACGAAAAGAGAGCAAAATAGCCGGAACCCCCCCCCCCCTTTTTTTTTTAGTTAGGTTTAAGTTTGACGGGAATAATATTCCACGACTAGCAATTCATTTATTTTTAAACCGACCCATTTATTATCTATTATTTGATTGACTAATCCTTTATATTGTAACGGCTGAAGAGTCAAATATTTTGGCAATTCCTCATGAGGGGATGAATCAAGATAATTTTGAATCAGAGTTCTAGATTTTTGTTCATCCTTCGCTGTAATAATATCTCGTGGTTTACAGCGATAACTTGGTATATCTACTATACGACCATTAACTAAAATATGTCTATGGTTAACTAATTGGCGGGCTCCAGGAATAGTCGATGCCATACCCAATCGAAAAAGGATGTTATCCAAACGCATTTCAAGTAATTGTAGTAAAACCTGACCTGTTGAACCTTTGGCTTTTCCGGCGATACGTACATATTTAAGTAATTGTCGTTCTGTAAGACCATAATGAAAACGCAACTTTTGCTTTTCTTCTAGACGAATACGATATTGAGATCTTTTACCGGAACGCGATTGGTTTCTAAGATCACTTCCGGCTCTAGGCCTTTTACTAGTTAGTCCCGGTAAAGCCCCCAGACGACGTATTTTTTTGAAACGAGGCCCTCGATAACGAGACATAAAGACTCCTGATTTTTGATTTTATTGAAATTTCATTTTACAGAATAAACCAAAATTAAAACTGAACTATAAATGAAGCAAAATCTACGGAATTATTGTATTACAAAGAATAATGAGATAAATTGTATCAATATCCGAACTCTATACTCTATTTGTCTTGTTATTGTATATATAAAATATATATATAAATAAAAGAAAAGTATCCTTTTCTTGATTTGTTGTGTAAAGATCTAACTCCTCCAATTTTTTATTCATAATTGGATCTTCCTACAACATAATAGATTGGTGACCCTTGGAAAAGGGGAGGAAGCCTTTTTTATTCTTATTATTTTCAGTATTCTTTGATGTCAAAGAGCCGCTACGCTATCAATCATGTAAAAACTAAAACAAGTAGAGAGAAGCCAGCTATCGGAATCGAACCGATGACCATCGCATTACAAATGCGATGCTCTAACCTCTGAGCTAAGCGGGCTCATATAATAGAAATTGTACATGCATAGGAATTCAGTAAATTATTGGAATTTTAGCTATTCAGAATTAATATAACTCTAAACTATAGCTCTAGATAAAGAATAGAAATATAAAATATAGTAGAATATTTCAAATAAATATTCAATATTTATAGACGATAATGATTAAGAGACTGTAGCGATATATAATTTCTATTTTTTTATCAATTATATGTTCATTATCCTAATCTTAATTAAAGATTGAAATTTCAATTCAAAATTGTTTTTTTTTAGGATCTTATCTATTACTATATACTTATCTATTACTATATATATATTAAATATATATTATTTCTATTTTATATATACTATAATTTATATATATACTATAATATTATTATATACATTATTATATATTATATATAGATAATTTATTTAACTAATTTCATATATCTTTCTAAATATATTTAGACTTCTGATTACTAGATTAAAATTTTATCTAGAGTTATATATATTAGTTTATATATATGTTAGTTTATATATGTCTGAACTATTATATATTTTTTTTTTAATGAATTATCTATTTTAAATAATATAAATAAAATTCGATTTATTATCTTAATCTTATCAATTAATGGAAAGATTAGTTATAGAAATGATATTAATATAGTACTTATTAATACTGAATTAATGAGAATTCATTTTTTTAGTTAAGAATAAAAAAAAAAATGAAAGAAAAAGAAAGATGGAATCCAGATCATAATGCGACATTCCTCTGCTTTGACTCATAAAAGAAAAGCTGAAGCTAAGACACAAAAATCGACCGTTCAAGTATTCAAAATTGGATGGGAAAAATGAGAGGAAAAGAAGACTATATATGTGGTATATATCCAACTATATTGAATTGTGAGTACAGAAATGATAGAATCATTTCTGATTGCACCAGATACGGGTCTCCGATAGAAATGACAAAAGATGGAAAATAATAGGAAACATTTTTTGATATAGGAATCCGTGTCTAACCAATTCAAGGGTTACAGCATAAAATAAATGAAATCACAATAAGATCCTAAAATCTAAAAAAAAAAAGGGGGGGATATGGCGAAATTGGTAGACGCTACG